CATTGGGATAGATGTAGATGAACAATACCCCCCCCAGAAACGTATAGGAAGTTTTCTCTTCGTACGGCTCGATAAAAATGATTTGAGGCTCTATTTATGTATAGAATTCCTATAGCAAATAGGTGTAATTAGACTATGATTTAAGTCCCCTTCCGCCTTTCTCCTCCCTTTCTGAAAGGGAAAAACCATTTGTACTCATAACTCAAGTTGGATAATTCTCAAAAAGCTAAAAAAAAAAAAAAGATTTTTAAGAGTTCTTTTATTGAGTGGTCTTTAAATCCCTTTCTTTTTACTAAATTTTTATTAAAATTTGAATTCCTCATTCTGGGGCAGTTATTAATACAATAGAAAGGGTGTTTTCTTGTTCTGGTATCCTTTTTATCCTTATTTTTAATCATTGGGTTTAGACATGACTTCGGTAATTTTGAATCCTTTCAAAATGGCAGCAACATACCCTTTTTTGTGACCTTTTTCAAAGAATCAGCCAAACATTAGATTCCCTGTGATACAGTTTTTGTACCGAAAGCGTTTTCTTAATTCCAAGAATTTTTTCTTTTGGATTGGAAACTTTGGAACCTTTCATTTCTATATCAAAAATATACTTACGAAGTTCTTCTATTTTATAGATTGATATTAACCCTAGATCCTTGCCCTAAGAAATAAGTCAATACTTTATACTCGAGCTCCATCCTATACTATTTAGGCTACAACCCAATAAAAAGGGTATTTTAGCAGAACAAGTGATGTCGAGCCAAGAGCACCTTCATTTTGATATAAAATGGTGGATGCAAGAATCCACAAGGGATCGTGTCCTTCAAGTCGCACGTTGCTTTCTACCACATCGTTTCAAACGAAGTTTTACCATAACATTTATCTAATTTTGAGCCGGTATAGAATTGATTCCATTAAAGAATCATGAATAGTCATTGGTTCAGTTGGTACATAGTAATGTATGTTTTTTCTTTTCTAAGATATTTTTATGAAGAAGTTTTAGCAAAATTAGAAATGAATCCCTATTTTTATTTTTTTTTGTATAAATTGAAAAAAAAAGGATGATAACAATACTTATAGGCTATGGATTTCCTTTTTTTAGACGTTTTTTTTTTTTTTTTTACTTGAGAAATCCTTCTAGAATCTTCCTAAAAAGGAAAAAAAAATGTATGAATCAACCTGTTGGAATCTTTCCATAAATTTTAAATTATTTATAAGAGCAAAACAAATATAGATTAAGTCCTTACTCCTTTTTTTTATCCTAACCTAACCAAGTCTTAAGAAACTTAATATCCTTGACTCAATTTAGTCATAGTACAAAAAACTTTGTCTTGTTTCAAAATTCAGAGATCCGCAGAGAATTTATAATTGAATTACTCCATTTATTATTTCTTTAAGGAATAGGAAATATGGCTTCTTTCGTATTTCGACTCCGTCAAAATGGTAGTTATGAAGAGAAAAAACATATAATCAAAAGCCCGTCTAACCTTTTTTTGAATTCAAACTCTTGTGATCTATTTTCTCTCTTAACTGGATTACAACAAATAAATTGAATTACACCGCTGTGTCATTTGTTGAACTCGATTAAGTTAATTAAAATAAAAACTAAAAAAAAAAGATGTATTCTGATAGAATAAATATGCTCTGGGACGGAAGGATTCGAACCTCCGAATAGCGGGACCAAAACCCGGTGCCTTACCACTTGGCCACGCCCCATTTAAATTTTGATTTAACACTATTAAAGAATAATAGTGTTATTGGTTTGTCGTCAATTCTAGTCCAAATATTTAATTTTTGGAAAGGATTATATTGTTGTTAGGATTTTAACACGGATAGATATAGAATTATCTTGAATTGATTGCTCATTACGTAGAATTCAATTAAGATATTGTATTGAAAGTCAAATTTCTTCTATTCTCCTTTGAGAATTGCAGGATTTTTGGTTGGGTAAGCTCAAAGAAAAGGAAAGATTTTTTCTACCTTTCTCTTTTTGTTTTTACTTATATCAATAACTCAACCAAAATACAATTATCTCCAAGAACAAAATAAAAAGTTTATTATGCTTAATATCTTTAATTTGATCTGTATTAATTCTGCCCTTTATTCGAGTAGTTTTTTCTTCGCAAAATTGCCAGAAGCCTATGCTTTTTTGAATCCAATTGTAGATGTTATGCCAGTCATACCTTTATTTTTTTTTCTCTTAGCCTTTGTTTGGCAAGCTGCCGTAAGTTTTCGATAAGATCTTTGATAATATCAAATTCCTTTAAGAAATTTGAACAATTCAAAGGATCAGATAATTGTTATCCTCAATTTCAACATGAAACTTTTGAGTAGACACGAAAAATATGAATCACCACATTTCCTCACTCTAACCCCTTTTTGAAGTGAAAGGCCTTACCTTCGTAGGATAGGATCCTCCTAATTATCCAATTTTGGGTATGAAAGCAAATTTTAGTAATGAACGACTCTTATGCTAAATGAATTTCTTAAAATTCTTTTCTATTTCGAG